GTCCTTGTAGCTTATATAAAGCATGACACTGAAGATGTCAAGATGGCTGCTCAACACACCCGAGGACAAAAGACTTAGTCCTAACCTTACTGTTGGTTGTTGCTAGAGTTATACATGCAAGTATCCGCGCTCCAGTGAAAAAGCCCTGGACACCTTCCAAGAAGTAGATAGGAGCGGGCATCAGGCACACCTTCAACTGTAGCCCAAGACGCCTTGCACTTGCCACGCCCCCACGGGCCCGCAGCAGTAGTAAACATTAAGCAATGAGTGTAAACTTGACTTAGTCATAGCAAATTAGGGTTGGTAAATCCTGTGCCAGCCACCGCGGTCAGACAGGAAACCCGAATTAACTTTATAACGGCGTAAAGCGTGGTCACATGCTATCCGACTAGCTAAGATTAAAAAGCAGCTGAGCCGTAACAAGCTAAAGATGCCCATAAGGCCTCCCTCTGTAAAGAAGATCTTAGTACAACGATTAATTGAACTCCACGAAAGCCAGGGCCCAAACTGGGATTAGATACCCCACTATGCCTGGCCCTAAATCTTGATGCTTCACCCCCTACTTAAGCATCCGCCCGAGAACTACGAGCACTAACGCTTAAAACTCTAAGGACTTGGCGGTGCCCCAAACCCACCTAGAGGAGCCTGTTCTGTAATCGATGATCCACGATATACCCTACCATTTCTTGCCAATTCAGCCTATATACCGCCGTCGCCAGTCCACCCCCCCTGAAGGTTCAACAGTGGGCGCAATAGCCTAACCACGCTAATAAGACAGGTCAAGGTATAGCCTATGGAATGGAAGCAATGGGCTACATTTTCTAGATTAGAACATACGGCAAAGGGGAATGAAACATCCCCTGGAAGGCGGATTTAGCAGTAAAGTGAGACAATCGAGCTCTCTTTAAGCCGGCCCTGGGGCACGTACATACCGCCCGTCACCCTCCTCGCAGGCGACCAAACTCTCTATACACTAATAAGCTAATCAGCTGAAGAGGAGGTAAGTCGTAACAAGGTAAGTGTACCGGAAGGTGCACTTAGACTACCAAGACGTAGCTTTAATAAAAGCGTTCAGCTTACGCCTGAAAGATGTCTGCTTATACCAGATCGTCTTGATGCCAAATTCTAGCCCAATCGACATTGACCTGGAATAACAAAGCTACTAAATACACCCGACTAAAGCATTTACTAGTCCCAGTATAGGCGATAGAAAAGACACCATTGGAGCGATAGAGACCACGTACCGTAAGGGAAAGATGAAATAGCAGTGAAAAGCCAAGCTAAAAACAGCAAAGATCAGCCCTTGTACCTCTTGCATCATGGTCTAGCAAGAAAAACCAAGCAAAACGAATTTAAGCTTGCCTCCCCGAAATCCAAGCGAGCTACTTGCGAGCAGCTATTGTTGAGCGAACCCGTCTCTGTTGCAAAAGAGTGGGATGACTTGCTAGTAGTGGTGAAAAGCCAACCGAGCTGGGTGATAGCTGGTTGCCTGTGAAACGAATCTTAGTTCACTCTTAATTCTTCTCCAAGGAAACTCATAAACCCTAATGAAGCGAATTAAGGGCTATTTAAAGGGGGTACAGCTCCTTTAAAAAAGAATACAATCTCTACGAGCGGATAAATAAGCATAGAACCAAAATCATTGTGGGCCCTCAAGCAGCCATCAACAAAGAGTGCGTCAAAGCTCTACACTTCAAAAATATAAAAACTTTATGAATCCCTCCTCACTAACAGGCTAACCTATATTTCAATAGGAGAATTAATGCTAGAATGAGTAACTCGGGTCCTCCCTCTACGACGCAAGCTTACATCTATACATTATTAACAAGACACCAATATACGACTAATCAAACAAGCAGAGTATTAAGTAACTTGTTAACCCGACAGAGGAGCGTCCATTAAGAAAGATTAAAACCTGTAAAAGGAACTAGGCAAACACGTCAAGGCCCGACTGTTTACCAAAAACATAGCCTTCAGCAAACCAACAGACAAGTATTGAAGGTGATGCCTGCCCGGTGATCTAAGGTTTAACGGCCGCGGTATCCTGACCGTGCAAAGGTAGCGTAATCAATTGTCCCATAAATCGAGACTAGTATGAATGGCTAAACGAGGTCTTAACTGTCTCTTACAGGCAATCAGTGAAATTGATCTCCCTGTGCAAAAGCAGGGATAAACCCATAAGACGAGAAGACCCTGTGGAACTTTAAAATCAGCGACCACCCCAGACGTTCAACAAACCCACTGGGCTCACCACACGTCACGGGATACTGGTCTGCAATTTTTCGGTTGGGGCGACCTTGGAGAAAAACAAATCCTCCAAATATTAGACCACACCTCTAGACTGAGAGCAACCCCTCAAAGTGCTAATAGCAACCAGATCCAATATAATTGATCAATGGACCAAGCTACCCCAGGGATAACAGCGCAATCTCCCCCGAGAGTCCGTATCGACGGGGAGGTTTACGACCTCGATGTTGGATCAGGACATCCTAGTGGTGCAGCCGCTACTAAGGGTTCGTTTGTTCAACGATTAATAGTCCTACGTGATCTGAGTTCAGACCGGAGTAATCCAGGTCGGTTTCTATCTATGATGAACTCTTCCCAGTACGAAAGGATAGGAAAAGTGAGGCCAATACCACAAGCAAGCCTTCGCCTTAAGTAATGAATGCAACTAAACTACGAAAGGCTTTCACCCCACACCACGTCCTAGAAAAGGACTAGCTAGCGTGGCAGAGCTCGGTAAATGCAAAAGGCTTAAGTCCTTTAACTCAGAGGTTCAAATCCTCTCCCTAGCTTTACAACCCCATATGGCAAACCATCCCATCCTGATCAACCTAATCATAGCCCTATCCTACGCCCTCCCCATTCTAATTGCAGTAGCTTTCCTAACACTAGTAGAACGTAAAATCCTAAGCTACATGCAAAACCGCAAAGGCCCTAACATTGTAGGTCCCTTTGGCCTTCTTCAACCATTAGCAGACGGAGTGAAACTCTTTATCAAAGAGCCTATCCGTCCATCAACATCCTCCCCAGCCCTATTCATTACAACCCCAATGCTAGCCCTCCTGCTAGCAATTTCCATTTGAACTCCCCTTCCAATCCCGTTCCCCCTCGCAGACCTCAATCTAGGCATACTATTCCTACTAGCAATATCAAGCCTAGCAGTCTACTCCATCCTATGATCGGGCTGAGCCTCAAACTCAAAGTACGCCCTAATCGGAGCCCTACGGGCGGTAGCCCAAACCATCTCATATGAAGTCACCCTGGCAATAATTCTCCTATCAATTATCCTCCTGAGCGGGAACTACACACTAGGCACCTTAGCTGTAACCCAAGAGCCCATATACCTAATCTTTCCATGCTGACCCCTGGCCATAATATGATACGTCTCTACACTCGCTGAAACAAACCGTGCCCCATTTGACCTGACAGAGGGAGAATCAGAACTAGTCTCTGGGTTTAACGTAGAATACTCAGCAGGACCGTTCGCCCTATTCTTCCTGGCCGAATATGCCAACATCCTGCTCATAAACACACTAACTACCATCCTATTCTTCAACCCTAGCCTATTTAATCCACCACAAGAACTATTTCCACTAATCCTAGCCACAAAAGTCCTACTATTATCTGCAGGATTCCTATGAATCCGAGCCTCCTATCCACGATTCCGATACGACCAGCTGATACACCTCCTATGAAAAAACTTCCTGCCCCTTACGCTAGCTCTATGTCTGTGACACATCAGCATGCCAATCTCATACGCAGGCCTACCTCCCATCTAAGAAAAACTCAAGGAAATGTGCCTGAACGACAAGGGTCACTATGATAAAGTGAACATGGAGGTGCACCAATCCTCTCATTTCCTAAAACTTAGAAAAGCAGGAATTGAACCTGCACGAAAGGGATCAAAGCCCTTCATACTCCCATTATATTATTTTCTAGTAGGGTAAGCTAAACAAGCTATCGGGCCCATACCCCGAAAATGATGGTTCAACTCCTTCCCCTGCTAATGACCCCCCAAGCAAAACTAATCTTCACCATCAGCCTATTCCTAGGAACAACCATCACAATCACCAGCAATCACTGAATCACCGCCTGAGCCGGCCTTGAAATAAACACACTAGCCATTATCCCCCTAATCTCAAAATCACACCACCCCCGGTCCATCGAGGCAGCAACCAAATACTTTCTAGTACAAGCAGCCGCCTCGGCCCTAGTCCTATTCTCCGGAATAACCAATGCCTGATACACCGGCCAATGGGATATCACCCAACTAACCCACCCCACCTCATGCCTAATCTTGACCGCAGCTATTGCAATGAAACTAGGCCTAGCCCCATTCCACTTCTGATTCCCAGAAGTCCTTCAAGGCACCTCCCTAATCACCGGCCTTCTCCTATCTACAATCATAAAATTCCCACCAATCACACTGCTTTATCTCACCTCACACTCACTAAACCCCTCACTTCTAACCTTCATAGCCGTGCTCTCCACAGCCCTAGGAGGGTGAATAGGGCTAAACCAAACACAAACTCGAAAAATCATGGCCTTCTCCTCCATTTCCCACCTTGGCTGAATATCTATTATCATTGTTTACAACCCCAAACTCGCCTTACTGAACTTCTACCTATACATGACAATAACCGCAGCTACATTCTTAACCCTAAACTCCATAAAAGTCCTCAAACTATCAACACTCATAACCGCATGAGCAAAAGCGCCCTCTCTAAGCGCCATACTAATGCTAACCCTACTTTCCCTAGCTGGTCTCCCTCCTCTGACAGGATTCCTCCCCAAGTGACTTATCCTACAAGAACTAACTAAACAAAGCATAGCCTCCACAGCTGTGGTTATCTCCCTCCTTTCACTGCTAGGACTATTCTTCTACCTCCGACTAGCATACTGCGCAACAATCACACTTCCCCCGCACACCACAAACCACATGAAGCAGTGACGCACCAGCAAGTCCATCCCCACTTTAATTGCTATCCTAGTGGCCATATCCCTGCTACTCCTCCCTATCTCTCCCATAATTATCACCATTGTCTAAGAAACTTAGGATCACTTAAACCGAAGGCCTTCAAAGCCTTAAACAAGAGTTAGACCCTCTTAGTTTCTGATAAAATCCGCAGGACATTACCCCGCATCTCCTGAATGCAACCCAGGCACTTTAATTAAGCTAGGATTTCCTCAACCCCTAGATAGATGGGCTTCGATCCCACAATACTATAGTTAACAGCTATATGCCCTAACCAACAGGCTTCTACCTACAGACTCTGGCACACAATTAATGTACATCAATGGACTTGCAATCCACCATGAATTTCACTACAGAGCCGATAAGAAGAGGAATTAAACCTCTGTGAAAAGGACTACAGCCTAACGCTTAAACACTCAGCCATCTTACCCGTGACTTTCATTAACCGATGACTATTCTCAACCAACCACAAAGACATTGGTACCCTATACCTAATCTTCGGCGCATGAGCCGGGATGGTAGGTACTTCCCTAAGCCTCCTCATTCGAGCAGAGCTAGGCCAACCTGGAGCCCTTCTAGGAGACGACCAAATCTACAACGTGATTGTAACAGCCCACGCCTTCGTAATGATTTTCTTCATAGTGATGCCAATCATGATCGGAGGATTCGGGAACTGACTAGTCCCTCTAATAATTGGCGCTCCCGACATAGCATTCCCACGAATGAATAATATGAGCTTCTGACTCCTACCCCCATCTTTCCTCCTTCTCCTAGCCTCCTCAACAGTAGAAGCAGGAGTTGGAACAGGATGAACCGTATACCCTCCCCTTGCTGGCAACCTAGCCCACGCTGGTGCTTCCGTTGATCTAGCAATCTTCTCCCTTCACCTGGCAGGTGTCTCATCAATCCTAGGGGCAATCAACTTTATTACGACAGCAATCAATATGAAACCACCCGCCATCTCACAATACCAAACCCCCCTATTCGTATGATCAGTGTTAATCACTGCAGTACTACTCCTCCTATCCCTTCCAGTTCTCGCCGCCGGCATTACAATACTACTTACAGATCGAAACCTCAATACAACCTTTTTCGACCCAGCAGGTGGAGGGGACCCAATTCTCTACCAACATCTATTCTGATTCTTCGGACATCCAGAAGTATACATCCTAATTCTACCGGGGTTTGGAATTATCTCCCACGTCGTAGCCTACTACGCAGGAAAAAAAGAGCCATTTGGTTACATGGGCATAGTCTGAGCCATGCTATCCATTGGATTCCTGGGATTCATCGTCTGAGCCCACCACATATTCACAGTAGGCATGGATGTAGACACCCGAGCATATTTCACATCCGCAACCATGATCATTGCCATCCCAACCGGCATTAAAGTCTTCAGCTGACTCGCAACACTGCACGGAGGGACAATCAAATGAGACCCACCAATACTATGAGCTCTAGGCTTTATCTTCCTGTTCACCATCGGAGGACTAACAGGAATTATCCTAGCAAACTCTTCACTAGACATTGCCCTACACGACACCTACTATGTAGTAGCTCACTTCCACTACGTCCTATCAATAGGAGCAGTATTCGCGATTCTAGCAGGACTCACACACTGATTCCCACTATTCACCGGATACACACTCCACTCCACATGAGCCAAAATCCATTTCGGAGTAATATTCGTAGGCGTCAACCTAACATTCTTCCCCCAACACTTCCTTGGCCTAGCTGGTATGCCACGACGATACTCAGACTACCCAGACGCCTACACACTATGAAACACTATCTCCTCAGTAGGCTCACTAATCTCTATAACAGCCGTAATCATGCTGGTATTCATCATCTGAGAAGCCTTCGCATCTAAACGTAAAGCCTTCCAACCAGAACTAACAAGCACAAACGTCGAGTGAATCCACGGCTGCCCACCCCCATACCACACTTTCGAAGAGCCACCCTTCGTCCAAGTCCAAGAAAGGAAGGAGTCGAACCCCCATATGTTGGTTTCAAGCCAACCGCATAAACCACTAATGCTTCTTTCTCATTAAGAGGTGCTAGTAAAGCAATTACATGGCCTTGTCAAGGCCAAATCACAGGTGAAACCCCCGTGCACCTCAACAAACATGGCCAACCACTCACAATTCGGTTTCCAAGACGCTTCATCCCCTATCATAGAAGAACTCGTAGAATTCCACGACCACGCTCTGATAGTCGCCCTAGCCATCTGCAGCCTAGTCCTATACCTCCTAGCTCTGATACTCACAGGAAAACTGTCATCCAGCACAGTAGACGCTCAAGAAATCGAGCTAGTTTGAACAATCCTACCAGCTATAGTCCTAGTTACACTTGCTCTTCCATCCCTACGAATCCTTTACATAATAGACGAAATCAACGAGCCTGACTTAACCCTGAAAGCCATCGGCCACCAATGATACTGATCCTACGAATATACAGACCTCAAAGACCTCACATTCGACTCTTACATAATCCCAACAGCAGACCTACCACTAGGTCACTTCCGACTACTAGAGGTGGACCATCGAGTGGTCGTCCCAATAGAATCCTCAGTACGAGTTATCGTTACTGCTGACGACGTCCTCCACTCATGAGCCGTCCCAAGCCTAGGCGTAAAAACTGACGCAATCCCAGGACGACTAAATCAAACTTCCTTCACTGCCTCTCGACCCGGAGTCTTCTACGGACAGTGCTCGGAAATCTGCGGAGCCAACCACAGCTTTATGCCCATTGTAGTAGAAGCCGTACCGCTCGCCAACTTCGAGAACTGATCCTCCCTCCTGTCATCCTCATCATTAAGAAGCTATGAATCAGCACTAGCCTTTTAAGCTAGAGATAGAGGATAACACCCTCCTTAATGACATGCCTCAACTAAACCCAAATCCATGATTTTTTATCATGCTAACTTCATGACTAACCTACTCCATAGTGATTCAGCCTAAATTACTAGCATTCCTATCTACAAACCCACCCTCCAGCAAAGTCCCAGAAATCCCAAGCACCACACCCTGAACCTGACCATGAACCTAAACTTCTTCGACCAATTCTCAAGTCCCTCCTTCTTTGGAATCCCCTTAATCCTAATTTCAATGACATTTCCTGCCCTTCTCCTACCCTCCCCAGACAACCGATGAATCACCAACCGACTCACAACCCTACAACTATGATTCATCAACCTAGTAACAAAACAACTAATGATGCCCCTGGACAAAAAAGGCCACAAATGAGCCCTAATCCTAACATCACTGATAATCTTCCTACTTCTAATCAACCTTTTAGGCCTACTTCCGTACACCTTCACCCCAACAACCCAACTATCCATAAACCTAGCACTGGCTTTTCCTCTATGACTGGCCACACTACTGGTAGGGCTACGAAACCAACCATCCGCCTCACTAGCCCACCTACTGCCAGAAGGAACACCAACACCACTTATCCCGGCCCTAATCCTGATCGAAACAACCAGCCTGCTAATTCGACCCATTGCCCTGGGAGTGCGCCTAACAGCAAACCTCACAGCGGGTCACCTCCTCATCCAACTTATCTCCACAGCCACAGCTGCACTATTCACAACAATACCAGCAGTCTCCCTCATTACCCTACTCATCCTACTCCTACTAACTATTCTAGAGGTGGCAGTAGCCATAATCCAGGCTTACGTATTCGTACTATTACTAAGTCTCTACCTCCAAGAGAATATTTAACACACCAATGACACACCAAGCACACTCATACCATATAGTAGATCCAAGCCCATGACCCATTCTCGGAGCAACCGCCGCCCTGCTGACAACCTCAGGCCTAACCATGTGATTCCATTACAACTCTCCCCAACTACTAGCTATCGGCCTACTTTCCATAGCCCTAGTAATGTTCCAATGATGACGAGACATTATCCGGGAGAGCACATTCCAAGGCCATCACACCCCCACAGTTCAAAAAGGCCTCCGATACGGAATAGTCCTATTCATCACATCAGAGGCCTTCTTCTTCCTAGGATTCTTCTGGGCATTCTTCCACTCCAGCCTGGCCCCCACCCCAGAACTGGGTGGACAATGACCCCCTGTCGGAATCAAACCCCTAGACCCCATAGAAGTGCCACTCCTGAATACCGCCATCCTACTAGCATCAGGAGTTACCGTCACATGAGCCCACCACAGCATCACAGAAGCCAAACGCAAACAGGCAATCCATGCCCTGACCCTGACAGTCCTCCTAGGATTTTACTTCACAGGCCTACAAGCCATAGAATACTACGAGGCTCCCTTCTCCATCGCTGATGGGGTATATGGCTCTACTTTCTTTGTAGCCACAGGGTTCCATGGACTCCACGTAATCATTGGCTCCACCTTCCTCCTAGTATGCCTCCTACGCCTAATCAAATACCACTTCACATCAAACCACCACTTCGGCTTTGAGGCTGCAGCCTGATACTGACATTTCGTAGACGTTGTATGACTGTTCCTCTACGTATCAATCTACTGATGAGGATCCTACTCTTCTAGTATATTAAATACAATCGACTTCCAATCCTTAGAATCTGGCCAAAACCCAGAGAAGAGTAATGAACATAATCCTATTCATAATCGCCCTATCCCTAACCCTCAGCATCGCCCTAACCACCCTCAACTTTTGAATCGCCCAAATAAACCCAGACTCAGAAAAACTATCCCCATATGAATGCGGCTTTGACCCACTTGGATCCGCTCGACTACCATTCTCAATCCGATTCTTCCTAGTAGCAATTTTATTCCTCCTATTCGACCTGGAAATTGCCCTACTCCTCCCACTCCCATGAGCTACCCAACTTCAATCCCCCATCACCACCCTAGCATGAGCCTCCATGCTCATTGTCCTCCTCACTGTGGGCCTAGTTTACGAGTGAATTCAAGGAGGCCTAGAATGAGCAGAATAAAAGAAAGTTAGTCTAACCAAGACAGTTGATTTCGGCTCAACAGATTATAGTCAAACCCTATAACTTTCTCCATGTCAGTCCTACATCTCAGCTTCTATTCAGCTTTCACCGCATGCAGCCTGGGCTTAGCCTTCCACCGAACCCACTTAATTTCCGCACTACTATGCCTGGAAGGTATAATACTATCTATATACGTCGCCCTGGCCATATGACCAATCCAAACCCAAACACCATCCTCCTCACTCCTCCCAATACTCATGCTAACATTTTCCGCCTGCGAAGCAGGCACAGGACTAGCCCTACTAGTCGCCTCCACCCGAACCCATGGCTCAGACCACCTACACAACTTCAACCTCCTACGATGCTAAAAATTATCATCCCCACTATCATACTCCTCCCACTAACCGTCCTATCCCCACACAAACACCTATGAACCAACACCACAACACATAGCCTACTAATCGCCACTGTCAGCCTCCAATGATTTACCCCCTCCTACTTCCCCAATAAAAATCTCACTGGCTGAGCCGCTATCGACCAAATCTCCTCACCCCTACTAATCCTATCTTGCTGATTACTTCCCCTAATAATCATAGCAAGCCAAAACCACCTAGAACAAGAACCACCAGCCCGCAAACGAATCTTCATCGCAACAATCGTCATAGTCCAACCGTTCATCATCCTGGCCTTCTCTGCCTCAGAACTAATACTATTCTACATCTCCTTCGAAGCCACCCTAATCCCAACCCTAATCCTAATCACCCGATGAGGAAACCAACCAGAACGACTAAGCGCTGGCATCTACCTCCTGTTCTATACTCTGGCCAGCTCACTCCCCCTTCTGATTGCCATCCTCCATCTCCACAACCAACTAGGCACACTATACTTCCCCATGCTAAAACTCTCACACCCAACAATAGCCTCCTCATGAACTGGCCTAGTGTCAAGCCTGGCCCTCCTACTCGCCTTTATAGTAAAAGCCCCACTATATGGACTCCACCTATGACTGCCTAAAGCCCATGTGGAGGCCCCAATCGCCGGATCCATGCTTCTTGCTGCCCTTCTCCTAAAACTGGGAGGATACGGAATCATACGAGTCACTATCCTAGTAGACCCCACATCAATAAACCTCCATTACCCATTCATCACCCTAGCACTATGAGGAGCGCTAATAACCAGCGCCATCTGCCTACGTCAGATCGACCTGAAATCCCTAATCGCTTACTCATCCGTTAGCCACATGGGCCTAGTCGTAGCCGCCACCATAATCCAAACCCACTGAGCAATCTCAGGTGCAATGATCCTAATAATCGCACACGGACTCACCTCTTCAATACTATTCTGCCTAGCAAACACCAACTATGAGCGGACCCATAGCCGAATCCTCCTACTCACACGAGGGCTCCAACCCATCCTGCCTCTCATAGCCATCTGATGACTTCTAGCAAACCTAACAAACATGGCAATCCCACCAACAATCAACCTAATAGCAGAACTAACAATCGTAATCGCCCTGTTCAACTGATCTGCCCTCACAATCATCCTGACAGGAGCAGCAATCCTACTCACAGCCTCATACACACTATACATACTAATAGTTACACAGCGAGGAGCACTCCCATCCCACATTACATCGATACAAAACTCCTCCACACGAGAACATCTCCTCATAACCCTACACATAATCCCAATGGGACTCCTCATTTTCAATCCCAGCCTCATTTCTGGCGTTCCCATATGCAGGCATAGTTTTAACCAAAACATTAGACTGTGATCCTAAAGATAGAAGTTAAACCCTTCTTGCCTGCCGAGGGGAGGTTTAACCAACAAGAACTGCTAACTCTTGCATCTGAGTCTAAAATCTCAGCCCCCTTACTTTCAAAGGATAATAGTAATCCAATGGTCTTAGGAACCACTCATCTTGGTGCAAATCCAAGTGAAAGTAATGGACCTACCACTAGTCCTTAACACTTTCATACTACTAACACTAACCACCCTTTCCACCCCAATCATCCTACCTCTCCTTTCAGACAACCTCAAAAACACCCCAACCATCATCACAAGTACCGTTAAAACCGCCTTCCTGATTAGCCTAGTCCCAATAACCATTCACGTCTACTCAGGGGCAGAAAGCCTAACCTCATTCTGAGAATGAAAATTCATCATAAACTTCAAAATCCCATTCAGCCTAAAAATAGACTTCTACTCACTTACATTCTTCCCAATCGCCCTATTCGTATCATGATCAATCCTACAATTCGCCACATGATACATGGCCTCAGACCCACACATCACAAAATTCTTCACCTACCTCCTATTCTTCCTAATCGCCATACTAATCCTAATCATCGCCAATAACCTATTCGTCCTATTCATTGGCTGAGAGGGAGTGGGAATCATGTCATTCCTCCTAATCAGCTGATGACACGGCCGGGCAGAAGCAAACACCGCCGCCCTACAAGCCGTCCTCTACAACCGAGTAGGAGACATTGGCCTAATCCTGTGCATAGCATGACTAGCCTCGGCCATAAACACCTGAGAAATCCAACAATTCACCTCTCAATCCCAAATCCCAACGCTCCCCCTACTAGGCCTGGTTTTAGCCGCAACCGGCAAATCTGCCCAATTCGGCCTACATCCATGACTCCCGGCAGCCATAGAGGGCCCAACGCCCGTATCCGCCCTACTACACTCCAGCACAATGGTAGTAGCTGGAATCTTCCTACTAATCCGAACCCACCCCATATTCAGCAACAACCAAACTGTCCTCACTCTCTGCCTATGCCTAGGAGCTCTCTCCACACTATTTGCAGCCACATGCGCTCTCACCCAAAACGACATCAAAAAAATCATCGCCTTCTCCACATCCAGCCAACTAGGCCTAATAATAGTCGCAATCGGACTAAACCTACCACAACTAGCCTTCCTTCACATTTCAACACATGCATTCTTCAAAGCAATGCTATTCCTGTGCTCAGGATCAATTATCCACAGCCTAAATGGCGAACAAGACATCCGAAAAATAGGCGGCCTGCAAAAAATACTACCCACAACCACCTCATGCTTGACCATTGGAAACCTAGCCCTAATAGGAACCCCCTTCCTAGCAGGATTCTACTCAAAAGATCAAATCATCGAATGCTTAAACACATCATACCTAAACACCTGGGCCCTAGTCCTAACTCTCATCGCCACATCATTCACTGCAGTCTACACAATTCGAATAACCCTGATAGTCCAAACCGGGTTCGTCCGAATCCCTCCACTATCTCCGATAAACGAAAATAATCCAGCAGTAACCTCCCCAATCACCCGCCTTGCTATGGGAAGCATTACAGCAGGATTCCTAATCACCTCCTACATCCCTCCCACAAACACTCCACCCATGACCATACCACTTTCTATCAAAGTTTCCGCCCTAGTGGTAACAGCCCTGGGAATCCTCCTAGCCCTAGAAGCATCAAAAATATCTCAAGCCCTCATCCTACAAAAGCACGGCCCCTTCTCAACCTTCTCAGTATCCATGGGCTACTTCAACCCACTAACCCACCGCTTCATCCCAACAAAACTCCTAAGCGGAGGCCAAAACATTGCCTCGCACCTAATCGACCTATCATGGTACAAAATACTAGGACCAGAAGGATTAGCCAGCCTACAAGTCATAGCAACCAAAGCTATCACCCCCATACACTCTGGCCTAATCAAGGCATACCTAGGATCATTCGCCTTATCCATCATCATCATACTCGCATCCACAAACTAAAACCGACTAATGGCCCCAAATCTACGTAAAAACCACCCACTACTAAAAATCATCAACGACTCCCTGATCGACCTACCAACACCATCAAACATTTCAGTTTGATGAAACTTCGGATCCCTTCTAGGCATCTGCCTAGTAACTCAAATCGTCACAGGACTACTACTAGCTATGCATTACACAGCAGATACGTCCCTGGCCTTCGCCTCCGTCGCCCACATCTGCCGAAACGTACAATTCGGATGACTGATCCGCAATCTGCACGCAAACGGAGCTTCATTCTTCTTCATCTGCGTCTACCTACATATCGGCCGAGGCCTCTACTACGGCTCATACATGAACAAAGAGACCTGAAACGTCGGCGTTATCCTCCTCCTAATCTTAATAGCAACAGCCTTCGTAGGCTACGTACTGCCGTGAGGACAAATATCCTTCTGAGGCGCCACAGTAATCACAAACCTCTTCTCAGCAATCCCCTACATTGGACAAACACTAGTAGAATGAGCCTGAGGCGGATTCTCAGTAGACAACCCAACCCTAACTCGATTCTTCGCCCTTCACTTCCTCCTACCATTCGTAATTGCAGGACTGACATTAGTACACCTAACCTTCCTCCACGAAACAGGATCCAACAACCCCCTAGGAATCCCATCAGACTGCGACAAAATCCCATTCCACCCGTACTACTCCACAAAAGACATCCTAGGGTTCGCACTAATGCTCATCCTACTTGTTACCCTAGCCCTGTTCTCACCTAATCTCCTAGGGGACCCAGAAAACTTCACCCCAGCCAACCCCCTAGTCACACCACCACACATCAAACCCGAGTGATACTTCCTATTTGCATACGCCATTCTCCGATCTATCCCCAACAAACTAGGAGGAGTCCTAGCATTAGCTGCCTCCATCCTAGTTCTCTTCCTCATTCCACTCCTCCACAAATCCAAACAACGCTCAATAACCTTCCGACCCCTATCACAAATTCTATTCTGAACCCTAGTCGCCAACCTACTAATCCTAACCTGAGTAGGCAGCCAACCAGTAGAACACCCATTCATCATCATCGGTCAGCTAGCCTCACTCTCCTACTTCACAATCCTGCTCGTCCTATTCCCCATCGCAGCAGTCATCGAGAACAAGCTCCTAAAACTATAACAACCAACTCTAATAGTTTATAAAAACATTGGTCTTGTAAACCAAAGATTGAAGACTACGCCCCTTCTTAGAGTTACGCACGTCAGAAAGAAAGGAGTCAAACCTCTGTCTCCAACTCCCAAAGCTGGCATTTTTACCTAAACTACTTTCTGGCCCGCCCCTAAACAGCCCGAATAGCCCCACGAGATAACCCACGCACAAGCTCCAATACCACAAACAGAGCCAACAACAGCCCTCATCCCCCAATTAAAAACAGCCCCGCCCCCCGCGAGTAAAACATAGCCACCCCGCTAAAATCCAACCGAACTGACGACAGTCCAGCGCTGTCCACTGTGCCCACCTCTGACATCCCCCCAATCGGCCCGGCGGCAGAAACTCCAACCAGAACAATTAGAAACATCCCTAGACCGTACCCAACAACCTTTCAATCCCCCCAAGCTTCTGGGTAAGGATCGGCCGCCAATGAAACAGAATAAACAAACACCACTAACATTCCCCCAAGATAAACCATAACCAGCACCAGAGAAACGAAAGAAACCCCCAGACTTACCAGCCATCCACACCCAGCAACAGACGCTACCACTAACCCAACCACCCCATAGTAGGGAGAAGGGTTAGATGCAACGGCTAGACCCCCCAAAATGAACAATACGCTTAGAAATAGAATAAAGTTTATCATAAATTCCCGCCCGGACTCTCTCCAGGAACTGTGACCTGAAAAGCCACTGTTATTAGAATTTAACTACAAGAACCCTACCCCCCCCTACCGAATACCCCCCCCTACCTCCCCCAGCATGTTTTCTCTTGCTTTATAGGGTATGTACTTCTTCGCATTGCATTATTTTCCCCATCTACACTACTATAATGTAGGAAACGCAACGTCATACGTATTGCCATGCCAAGTTTAGCCCGAATATTATCTCCAAATAGTTAGCATGCGCGCTATTACGGCTCTAGAGACATCCTTGTTTCAGGTACCATAAACCCAAGTGATCCTACCTCATACCAAACTACAAGCGTTACCTAAGATCGAGACTGTACTGCAGCGCTTAACACCCTCCGCGCGAACGGCTAATGTCCCAGTACTCCTTTGAATTCTCGAAGGTCATAACTTCGGTCCACCTCCTACAACTAACCCATCGCCTACAGCCTTCATGCACTCCCAAGCCAGAGAGCCTGGTTATTTACTGGTCGAGCTTCTCACGAGAACCGAGCTACTCAACGTTGGTGCTGCTTTCGGTTCTTGCCCTCAAGGACATGAACTCCCTCTCAACTTAAGCCCACACACTCACACTACTTGCTCTTTTGTACTATTGGCTGTTATCCCAGGGCCATAACTTGCCCCAACCGTCTTTCTTGCTCTTCACAGATACAAGTGGTCGGTTGAATGATCCTCCCCTCTTTCGTTACTCCGGCATACCTCCCTTTTACACCTTGTTTTTTTCTGGGGTCTCTTCAATAAACCCTTCAAGTGCGTAGCAGGAGTTATCTTCCTCTTGACATGTCCATCACATGATCGTCTACCTAGTAAACTCACCTGATCCACCTACCTTGTCATGGTTTGCGGGTAAGCCTGTCTCACACTTTGCCCTGATGCACTTTGACCCCATTCATGGAGGCCGCGCTTTTTACCTCTTAAGTAGCTATTGGTTTAATGGTCGCTGGGCATATTGATTTTTTTCCTTCTTTCCTGGGTTTTACACCCATAGCTCATATTTTTGCGTTAATTTCTTTATTGTTTGACATTTTTCGTAAAAATTACAAAAAAATTAACTGTATTTCCCTACCATTTCCAAGCCATCATTTTTCGTTTGATCAACATCAAACTTACCGCCCTTTTCCACCTATAAACACATCAAACATCACATCATCATTTCATCATCAT